ATCTAAGGGATTCCTTGGTTTGGGCCGAAGAAGCAATGTCACTCGATCATTATCAAACTGACTGGAATCTTTTTCTGTTCCTTCTACTTCATCTTCTGTTCCTTCTACTTCATCTTCTGTTCCTTCTACTTCCTCTTCTGTCCCTTCTACTTCATCTTCTGTCCCTTCTACTTCATCTTTTTCTGTCCCTTCTACTTCATCTTTTTCTGTTCCTTCTACTTCATCTTTTTCTGTTCCTTCTACTTCATCTTCTGTTCCTTCTACTTCATCTTTTTCTGTTCCTTCTACTTCATCTTCTGTTCCTTCTACTTCCTCTTCTGTCCCTTCTACTTCATCTTCTGTCCCTTCTACTTCATCTTTTTCTGTCCCTTCTACTTCATCTTTTTCTGTTCCTTCTACTTCATCTTCTGTTCCTTCTACTTCCTCTTCTGTCCCTTCTACTTCATCATTATCAAACTGACTGGAATCTTTTTCTGTCGGCGAGGATCCCACCAGAGCGCCTTCTAACTCTAATAGACCATGAACTAGATCAGATAGGCCATGAACTAGATCAGAATCGTTCTCAACGAGTCCATAAGAAGTGATCCTATTTTTTTCATCGGGTCCGGGGGGAGACAAAAGGTCTTGAGCGATCGATCCGGCAGAACAACTCAAAAGATAAAGAAGTATCGTTAATTTCTTCATGCTCGTTCCAAGTTCGAAGTACCATTTGTACAAATCAGAATCCCCTTCGTCACATGAGTTCTTCTTGATATAGATAGATATAGGATCTATGGGGCAATTCCTTAGAAGTACATTTTGTGCAACAGCCCTTCCTATCTGATAGAAAAGGATCCCATGCTCCTGAACCGGTCTTACGTCGGCTCGCAAATCCCAAGTTTTTCTATGAAGAGCAGATCTAATTGTAGTAGTGTCTATAATTGATTTCTTCTGTGTAATACTAATCGATAGGGCCTCATTGGTAAGTGCTACAAGATCTGGTACACTGGGACCCAAGGTTGTGGACCCGAATCCATTAGTATGGAACATTTTCTTTTCCAAGTGAAATCCCCTAGTATATGAAAGGGTGAAAAGGCACTTTCGTTGTTGTGGAATAAGAAGCCTTCGTATCTTAATGCATGTATTTAATTTATTCGGAGCTATTAGAGCGGGATCCACTTTTTGGGGAATATGAGTCGAAGCAATAACAAGAATATCATTTTTAGTGGAACATCTTTCACAATCCCTGGAGAGATGGTTCACTAATAGACCGAGGGATAAGTAATTCGACTCATTCGAATCCAGATCATGAATGTTTGGAATCCATATTATGCAAGGAGACATTGCTTTTGCTAATTCGAATTGAAGGGTGATATAAAATTCGTCTATTTCCTCGTCCAGCATCTGATACACAAGTGGCACATTCGTCGTAGTTAGCAACTCCGTCATCTCGCTATCAACAAAATCGTCCATATCACCAGGCTCATAATCGTCCATATCACCAGGCTCATAATCGTCACTGTCACTATCCTCAAAATCGTCACTGTCATCGTAAAAAAAATCAAAAAAACTGCCCTCGTAATCGTCCGCCTCGTCACCATACTCATCAAAAAAGCCACTCTCGTCAATATCAAAACCGTTAGGCGTCTTGTTATCCAGGAACTTGTTCAGAACTACTGTAATGAAAGGAACATAGGAGTTTGTCGCTAGGTATTTGACCAAATAGGATCGTCCAGTTCCTATAGAACCTATCACTAAAATACCCCTAGAGGGGGATAGGGCTAAGCGGAGCGAAAAGGGTTTTCCATGAGATGCTAAATGAAAACTATTAGCCCCGCACGAGGTTTGTGAATAAGTGATTGTCTGATAATGAGCAAGGAATATCCGTCTTTCTGCTAAACAGGATGTATTGCACTCATAATTCATTAGATCCTTTTTATGAATGTCAACTAAGTGTCGTAAGTAAATTGCTCCCGGTTGTTCAATCATTTGATAACCAGAGGCATTCTTTGATAAATGATCACTATGAGTCAAACTCAATAGAATTTGATCAATCCTTTTTTCTCTCGTTAAGGTGGAAAACGGAACCAAGAATTCTCTTTCTTTATCCTCAATCGCATCACAGTTCGCGATCCAGGATTCTATTTTATCGTCAATCAAACAACAATGACCGTTCACATTTTCTATTATTTGATCATAACGATAACGTTGACCAGAACAGAGAGAAGAGAAATCCCCTAGCTCTGTTATCAATGAATGGAGCTCTTTACTTGTATGACTTAGATGTCTCGTATTTTTCAAAAAAGCGATTCGATTGATGGGATTTGGTGTGATACTGATGAGATCGAAGAGATGGATAAGAAAAGATTTGCGTCCACCCCATAGCATCTTGCCGCCAGAGGCAGACACCCATAGTTCTTCTAGATAATCTACTAATTTTTCCAGAGCAACTAGAAAGAGCTTCTTTAAAGAATGATGTTCAGGGTACCTATCCAGAAGTTTTCGCAACTCCACGATGTATGATGGAATCATCAAAGATTGGGCCCTTGCGAAATCTCTCTGTAACTCACTATAGGCTCGGGAAAAAAAGATAAGGTGTGAAAAAAGGAGATATCCAGCAACAAGAAGAAGGAAAAGGATTGAATAGAGGAACTCCCGAACATTTGGCCATCTCAGATCTGTCGATATCGATGGTGACTCATTATTTCGATGAATCATTTCTTCATACAGAAGAAGCTTATGGAAACACTTACTCGAAATCTCACTTATCCGATTCCATTGTGAAAGACACAATTTTTTCTGAAGAATTCGCCATGATGTTCCGCATGGATCAGATATAGCATGACAAATGGACACAAATTTAGGACTGCTCCTTAGTATCGGCAATAGGTATGATGACCAAGTATCTAAAAACATCAACTTTAGCAAATTGTACCCTGTCGAGGTAAGGATAAATGGCATATATGTTTTGAATAGATTCCAGTTTGAGAGAATTGAAGAAACCCTATCTCCTTGCAAGGCTCTATCCATCTGCACTTTCTCAACCCATTTCTTTAGATAAAGACTCTGTTTTTTCTTTTTCCTCTTTTCGGATGATAAACATTTCTCAGAATGAATCAAACCCATGTTTGAATTGAAATTGAGATACTGATACAAGTTCTTCCCTTCTGAATCAGATAGATTCATATCTGAAAGAGGTTGACAATAAGTTCTTTCAAAATTGACTATCTGTCCCTCTGTTAGAGGTGTTCCAGAAATGTCTGCGATCGAGTAAATAGCTCTACGAACTAATGGATCAGATCGCATTGCAAGGTGGAAATATTTGTAAAAGTTATACCTTTCATCACCACTTTGTGGAAAATCCTTAGGTATGAATATGTTAGATACCTGTGACTCGATTGGTGAAATAGTATCTCTCTCCAAAAAAGCATGTTTTTTTTTGCCGCCGCACAAAGAAAATTTTGTGTTGCGAATGAACAAGATATTGAGGAATTGTCCATACGTAAAATCAAAATTCTTGATACGGGCCCTTTCCACATAAAAGGGGAATCTTTTGTTACAAAAGAAGCCGAAGTCATGTGGATTCTTCAAGAATCGAAGTCGATTTGCTTTATAAAAAGAAGATATCAATGAACTTCTATGAAATGGTTTCACGGGATTCAACCAATTGTCTTGATCGTGGGATATCATTGAGAAATAGGAATCCAAAGATTTCCTGCTATTATTTCTAGTATGGAATGAGTCAATCATCCCCTCTGGTTTCTTATTGAACAATAATTTCGATTTTTGGGAAGTCTCATGATCATCCAATAATAATGGTTTCCATTTTTTCAAATAAACGAGTTGAAGACCTATTGATTCTAAGAACTGATTGCAGAGTTGATCATTCGGACCTTTCAATTCAGAGACGCGGATCTCGGACCTATGAATGGGGGGGGTATTCCCGAAACTCACAAAGAAAAAAGGAAGTGAGTTAGACAAAAAAAGAAGTAACTTGGAGAAAACGAAAGGAAGGAACTTATACAAATCTTTTTTGTCGATAACCTCAGACCGATCACTCGAATATTGGTTAATACGTGATCGATATCGATCAATACGTAATCGATATCGATCGAAGACCACTTGAAAACGGCTCTTCTGCTCAGAAACGAAATGTTCCAAATGTTCCTGGAAATTCTTGCTCCCATTGGACCATTTGTATCTATATGCATTAGGGTCCCGATTCACGGATCTCTCGGTTCGAGAAATCAAAATAAGAGGATCGGACCATTTCTTTTGACTCTTTTTCAAATTCGATAAATGTTGGTTGATCGTATATTTCATAAAAGTTCTATGATTCAGAGTATCATTTCCTATTTGATCCCTTTGAATTCCATATTCGAAGTTGCGATCGGATCGATTCATTAAAAAGAATCGATTCAATACATTTCTTATGTACCCATGGGTGCTATATTGGATTTGAATCAGATTTCGGATCCATCTATATTGATTGACTGCCTCCACTATGTTGTTGCTAGCAAATACCACTATTTTTGGTTTTGGATCTTCCAAATCATTCCCGCAGGAGATCTGGACCCACCTTTTTCTGATCCTTCGATAAAAGGATTCATTCTCTTCGTAAAAAACAGGAGGTAGAACCAATAAAGATTTCTTTTTCGATTCATCCCTGGAGTTGAATACCTCAGCCAAGAATTGTTTTTGATCCAATACGGAAGAATCAATAGAAAAGGCAAATCCCTTATGATACACCAGATCCGGCTCGGTTATTGATAGAGTGAATAGATCTGCCATTTCTTGAAATCTCTCTTCTGAATCCAGTTCATCCTTCGGAACCATATCACATCCCGGATCTGATGAAATAGGATGAATTGAGACGGTCTTTTGTAAATACGTAATTGTCTTGAATAGATTAACTATTTCTTTATTTTCCGATCGCCGGGAAGGGACAAAAGAAACATCTTGTTCTTTCTTCAACAATTTCTGATCCACAGTGGACCTCTCAGTAGGATTCGAACCCAGAT